TTCTTCCGGAGGAGCACGAATGCAAGAAGGAAGTTTAAGTTTGATGCAAATGGCTAAAATTTCTTCGGTTTTATGTGATTATCAATCAAGTAAAAAGTTATTCTATATATCAATTCTTACATCTCCTACTACCGGTGGGGTGACAGCAAGTTTTGGTATGTTGGGGGATATCATTATTGCCGAACCCTATGCCTATATTGCATTTGCGGGTAAAAGAGTAATTGAACAAACATTGAAAAAAGCCGTGCCTGAAGGTTCACAAGCAGCTGAATCTTTATTACGTAAGGGCTTATTGGATGCAATTGTACCACGTAATCCTTTAAAAGGTGTTGTGAGTGAGTTATTTCAGCTCCATGCTTTTTTTCCTTTGAACAAAAATGAAATAAAATAGAATAGAACAGTTCGTTTATCAGAATGAAACTAAAACCCTGAAAAATGCATTTTTCTTTCGAATCCTTTTTTTATCGATATTCTTATTTACTACTCAGTAAACCTTTATCAACAAGATAAAAAGTGAATTTTTGCTTTCGAGAAGTTCAAATTAGACTAGAAAAATGAAACAAAGTTTTTTTCCTCTCTTGCTTGCATATGTATAGATTAGAGATATAGATCTCTAGAGAGTCTTGCGTCTTTTTGCATTTCCCGAAAATTCCCTGTTGTTGGATCAGATTCCAATCAATTTTGTAGAAATTTTTAATGGAATAAAATTTTTTCTTTATTAATGACTATTAGAAGACAAAAAGAAAAAAAAAAAAAGAATAATAAATCTAACAGGGGGATTATGATAATACATCTATTTTATTTTGAAAGATTAATAAGTCCATTTATTTAGTTTGGCCTTTCTTGTACCTATTTTTTGATTCTATTTCTAGTAGGTTCTATTCTATCTATTTCTATTAGGTTGTATATTAGTATTAGATATATATTTACTTAAAGATACTTAAGTATAATTATATAATATATATAATAGAAATAATAAAAATACAAGATATTCTAAGATATCTTTAGAATTCAGAATATAACAATAACAGGTACAAATATTAAATTGAGGTACCCCCTTTTATGACAACTTTGAACAACTTACCCTCTATTTTTGTGCCTTTAGTAGGCCTAGTCTTTCCGGCACTTGCAATGGCTTCTTTATTTCTTCATATTCAAAAAAATAAGATTTTTTAGATCGGATGAGACCGAATCGTATCACTCCCTTTTTTATTTTAAAAACTTCGATTTGATAAGACCCATTTGGTAGAATATTGTATAACACATAGATTCCTACAAACATAACTAAAAAAAGCATGTCTAAACGTATTATATGGGGTAACTCACTTTGCGCCCTTTTGAAAAAAGGATCATCATCGGCCCGCTGTATGAAATTCAAGTCAATGGATTTATTTGTATGTATATAGTTATAGGGGATCATATAAAGGAAGGAGATATTATTATTTTAGATATAAACAATTATATGAATTACTCCTAAGGTAAAGGTTCACAACAAAATAGTTATAGTTGATGAGAGTTACTTTGAAAACAAAAAAAGGAAAGTCATATTTTCTCAATTCCAAAAAATTGTATAACTGGATCTAATATATATGAGTTGGCGATCAGAATCTCTATGGATAGAATTTATAACGGGGTCTCGAAAAACAAGTAATTTCTGCTGGGCCTTTATCCTATTTTTAGGTTCATTGGGATTCTTATTGGTTGGAACTTCCAGTTATCTTGGTAGAAATTTTATATCGTTAGTTGCGTCTCAGCAAATCATTTTTTTTCCACAAGGGATTGTGATGTCTTTCTATGGAATCGCGGGTCTCTTTATTAGTTGCTATTTGTGGTGCACTATTTTGTGGAATGTGGGTAGTGGTTATGATCTTTTCGACCGAAAAGAAGGGATAGTACGTATTTTTCGTTGGGGATTTCCTGGAAAAAGCCGGCGCATCTTTTTACGATTCCTTATGAAAGATATTCAGTCCATCAGAATAGAAGTTAAAGAGGGTGTTTCTGCTCGGCGTGTCCTTTATATGGAAATTCGAGGTCAAGGGGCTATTCCTTTAATTCGTACTGATGAAAATTTTACTACACGAGAAATTGAGCAAAAAGCTGCTGAATTGGCTTACTTCTTGCGTGTACCAATTGAAGTATTTTGAAATGAATTCATTTTTAAAGTTTAAAGACTAAATACTTTGGCAGTAGGAAGAAAAAACGAAAGAATTGCTTTCTTTTTTTTTCAATTGAACAGTCATCTATTCTTTTATGCTCGTTTTTTTTGATATATTTGATAGAAAAGAAAGGGAGTTTATTCGTCTCGAAAATCGAATCATATTTGTTATTTGAAAAATATTTAAAAGTTCTTTTAGTATTGATCGAAAAAGGGGGGAATAACATCCTGGAAATCCCATTTTTTCTTGATTCAAATTGGAAGTGTATTCTGAGGCTATTTCTGTATTCTTTCTAGGTTCAAAGCAAAGACTAAGTATTGAATCAAAAGAAAAAGATAAAAGGGATTATAGGCTCAATATATTCTATTCGAATTAGAATAGAAACTCATGCTCGATAGAAATAGGAGATCTAATAGAATCAACAAATGCGGTAGGTTCATTAACAACTCACAGATTCAAAATGGCAAAAAAGAAAGCATTCATTCCTTTTTTTTATTTTACATCTATAGTCTTTTTGCCCTGGTTGATCTCTCTCTGCTGTAATAAAAGTTTGAAAACTTGGATTACTAATTGGTGGAATACTAAACAATGCGAAACTTTCTTGAATGATATTCAAGAAAAAAGTGTTCTAGAAAAATTCATACAATTAGAGGAACTATTCCAGCTGGATCAAATGATAAAGGAATACCCAGAAACCGATTTACAACAATTTCGTCTAGGAATCCACAAAGAAACGATCCAATTCATCAAGATACACAATGAGTATCGTATCCATACAATCTTGCACTTCTCGACAAATCTAATATCTTTCGTTATTCTAAGTGGTTATTCCTTTTGGGGTAAGGAAAAGCTTTTTATTCTCAATTCTTGGGTTCAAGAATTCCTATATAATTTAAGTGATACAATTAAAGCTTTTTCGATTCTTTTATTAACTGATTTATGTATCGGATTCCATTCGCCTCACGGTTGGGAACTAATGATTGGTTATATTTACAAAGATTTTGGGTTTGCTCATTATGAGCAAATTTTATCTGGTCTAGTTTCTACCTTTCCAGTCATTCTTGATACAATTTTTAAATATTGGATCTTTCGTTATTTAAATCGTGTATCTCCGTCACTTGTAGTGATTTATCATGCAATAAATGACTAAAAAAAGATTCACTGATCCAATTCTAATCTTTCTTACTTTATACGTCATAACCAAATAAAAGTCGTATTTACTTTACTCTTTTTTACCCATGAGGGGATTCCTTGTATATTTCAACAAAAAAATTTTCTTTTTTCAGTAAATGTAAATAGCAGAATTGTGGCTAGGGAAGTATATTATCGACCTACCTAACTTTATTGTAGAAATTTTCGGGATAAATGATTGGACCATGCAAACTAGAAATACCTTTTCTTGGATAAGGGAAGAGATTACTCGCTCTATATCTGTCTCACTCATGATATATATAATAACTTGGGCATCCATTTCAAGTGCATATCCAATTTTTGCCCAGCAGAATTATGAAAATCCACGAGAGGCAACTGGGCGTATTGTATGTGCCAATTGCCATTTAGCTAGTAAACCCGTGGATATTGAGGTTCCACAAGCGGTACTTCCTGATACTGTATTTGAAGCAGTTGTTAAAATTCCTTATGATATGCAGCTAAAACAAGTTCTAGCTAATGGTAAAAAAGGAGCTTTGAATGTGGGAGCTGTTCTTATTTTACCGGAGGGGTTTGAATTAGCCCCCCCCGATCGTATTTCACCCGAGATAAAAGAAAAGATAGGAAATCTGTCTTTTCAGAATTATCGCCCCAATAAAAAAAATATTCTTGTGATAGGTCCTGTTCCTGGTCAAAAATATAGTGAAATAACCTTTCCTATTCTTGCCCCAGACCCTGCTACTAATAAAGATGTTCACTTCTTAAAATATCCTATATACGTAGGTGGAAACAGGGGAAGGGGTCAGATTTATCCTGATGGTAGCAAAAGTAATAATACAGTTTATAATGCTACGGCAGGAGGGATAATAAGCAAAATTTTACGAAAAGAAAAAGGGGGATACGAAATAACCATAGTGGATGCATCGAATGAACGCCAAGTAATTGATATTATCCCTCGAGGCCTAGAACTTCTTGTTTCAGAGGGCGAATCCATTAAACTTGATCAACCATTAACGAGTAATCCTAATGTGGGTGGATTTGGTCAGGGGGATGCGGAAATAGTACTTCAAGATCCATTACGTGTCCAAGGCCTTTTGTTCTTCTTAGGATCGGTTGTTTTGGCACAAATCTTTTTGGTTCTTAAAAAGAAACAGTTTGAGAAGGTTCAATTATCCGAAATGAATTTTTAGATCTGTCTATTTAGCTTTATCAAATTCGTAAAAAAGAAAGAACCAAAAAAATTATCAAAAGCCTTTTTGCCTCTTTTTAGACTTTCTATTCCTTTTCGACCAGGTGTCAGGAATTACTTGTCTGATAGTCCTAATCCTAGTATGTATATTAAGAAGAATTAACTTTAACCCCCTTTTCGTTATTTTTCAATACAAATTTGTATTGAAAAATGGGAGGGGGTGTGATGTAACTCTGTCGGTAGTGACCAATTGAAATTGATAGAATGGATCAATAATAAAGAGTTTTTTTGTATTAGAATGGAAAAATTTGACTAGATACTAAAGATAAGGAAAGCAAGCGCAGAAAAAAAGGGAACTAGAAATCGGCGAAACAACAAATTTTAGGGACTATAGGGAGTATTATTTGTCTTGCGAGTCTTCGACACAAGAAAAGGATGTCTAAAATTCCTTTTCTTGTGTCGATCTTGTCATTCTTAATTGCATTCGTTAAAAAATCCTATTCTTA